AAAGATCCTATTTCCTTTCTGTCTGAAACCGTGGCACAGATCTAAGCTACAATCCTATCACGGAGATCCGATGAAAACGAAAGGTAAAAAGGGTAATTTTTCTTTTTTAACAGTTTGGGGAATGGAAGCAGAACTGCCCTTTGGTTCCCCCCGAAAAAAACCTTCCTTTTTTAAACCTATTTATAGAGAACTTGAAAAACAACTGATAAAAGTAAAAAATAAATCTTTTCTATATCTAGAAATATTAAAAGAAAGAGCAAAATGGTTTTTAACGGTATCAAAAAAAAAAACAAGATGGGTTATAAAAATAGTTCTATTTATAAAATATATAATGAAAGATTTTGCAAAAGTAAGTCTAATTACATTATTTGGATTGAGGGGGGTATATGAATCGAATATAAAAAATAATAATTTAATAATAAGTAATCATACGATTCATGAATCGTCCATTCGAATTAGATCCATCGATTGGACAAACTATTCACTGACAGAAAAAAAGATGAAGGATTTGACGGATAGGACAAGTACAATCAGAAATCAACTAGAAAAAATAACAAAATACAAGAAAAACATATTTTTAACTCCAGATATAAAAATTAGTCCTAATGAAACAAGTTGTGATAATAACAGATTAGAATCTCCGAAAGAAATTTGGCAGATATTAATATTAAAAAGAAAAAATGCCCGACTAATGCGTAAATGTCACTATTTTTTTAAATTTTTTATTGAAAGGATATACATAGATATCTTTTTACATATCATTAATATTCCCAGAATCAATGTACAAATTTTACTTAAAGAAAAAAAAAAAATGACTGATAAATACAGTTACTATGATGAAACAAATCAAAATACAATTTATTTTATTTCGACTCTACAAAAATCCATTTCTAATATTAGTAATAAGAATTCGCAGATTTTTTGTGACCTCTCTTCCTTGTCACAGGCATATATATTTTACAAATTATCACAAAACCAAGTTATCAACAAGTATCACTTGAAATCAATATTTCAATATCACGGAACAACCCCTTTTATTAAGAATATAATAAAAGATTTTTGTGAAACACAAGGAATATTTCATTCCAAATCAAGACATAAGAAACTTCGCAAATTAGGAATGAATGAATGGAAAAATTGGTTAATGGGTAATGATCACTATCAATACGATTTATCTCAGACTAGATGGTCTAGATTAGTACCGCAAAAATGGCGAAAAAAAATGAATCAAAGTTTTTTGGTTCAAAATACAAACTCAAAAAATTTTGATTCATGTGAAAAAGACCAATTAATTCATTACAATAAAAAAAACAATTATGCAATGAATTCATTACCGAGTCAAAAAGATAAATTAAAAACCTACAAATATGATCTTTTATCAAATAAATATATTCATTATGAAGATAAAAAGGGTTCATATATTTCTGGGGCGCCGTTACAAGTAAATAAGTCCCGGGGGATTCCCTATAATTACAACACATATAATTCTGAATTTTTTTATTTGCCAGGAGATATAGATCTTAGTAATTATCTACGAAAAGATTATATTATTGATAGGGATAGAAAATATTTTGATTGGAGAATTATTAATTTTTGTCTTATAAAAAATATCAATATTGAGGAATGGGCAAATATAGATATCAGAGCCGACGCCAACATTAATAAAAATACTAAGACTCCGGGACTAATTATTATCAAACAATTGAAAAAATCGATACAAAAAAAATGGATAATAAGGATATTTTTAATCTCGATATTTATAAACAAATCAACTCATCCAATCAAAAAAATATATGTTTTGATTGGATGGAACTGAATGAAGAAATACTAAATTGGCCCATATTTAATTTGGAAATTTGGTTTTTGCCAGAATTTGTGTTACTTTATCATGCATATAAGATTCAACCACGGATCATACCAATAAATTTACTTCTTTTAAAATTAAATATAAATCAAAATTTTAGTAAAAATATCAACGAAAAAAAAAAAAAAAAGGTTCTTGTTTCCTTAAAACAAAAAAAATTGCTTGAATTTGGATTTAAAAATAGAAAACAAAAAAAAAAACAATTTAAAAAAAAAAAAAAAAAAAAAAAAAAAAAAAATGTTCGTGTATCATCTAATCAAAAAAAATTGCTTGAATTTGGATTAGAGAATAGAAATCAAGAAGAAAAACAACAGTCAGTCCGAGGAAATCTTGGATCAACTGCGCAAAACCAAAATAATATTGTATTGGATCCATATTCATCAAGAAAAAAAAAAAAAATTAAAGAAGATTTTGGGGTATCGGACATTCAAAAACGTAGAAACAAAAAGCAATCTAAGAACAGCATAGCAGCGGAGCTAGATTTATTCCTGAAAGGATATTTTATTTTTCAACTGAGATGGGAACATTTTTTTAACCAAAAAATAATCCAAAATATCAAGGTATATTGTCTACTGCTTAGATTGATAAATCCAAAGGAAGTTGCTATATCCTCTATTCAAAGAGACGAAATGAGTATCGATGTAATGCTGATTCCGAAGATTACAACTCTTACAAAATTGATAAAAAAGGGAATATTTATTATTGAAACGGTTCGGCTATCCATAAAATGGGATGGACAATTTCTCATGTACCAAACCATAGCTATTTCGCGGGTGCATAAGAGTAAGCACCAAACTAATCGAAGATATCAAGCAAAAAAAAATATTAATAATAATGGTATTAGTGAATCCATTGCACAACATGAAAAGTTGTTTGGGAATAGAGACGAAAATCATAATGATTTTATTGTTCCTGAAAATATTTTATCTCCCAGACGTCGTAGAGAGCTTAGAATTCAAATTTGTTTAAATTCGAGAAATTTCAATGTTGGGGAAAGAACCAAAGTTTTTTGCAATGGGAATAATGCAAAGAACTGTGGTAAATTTTTGTATGAGGATAAGCATCTTGATGTAGATACAAATAAATTTTTTAAATTAAAATTATTTTTTTGGCCCAATTATCGATTAGAAGATTTAGCTTGTATGAATCGCTATTGGTTTGATAGCAATAATGGTAGCCGTTTCAGTATGTCAAGGATACATATGTATCCACGATTAAGAATTAGTTGATAATAAATTTCCTATGGATCAAGTGGCATATCTGGTATGGTATATGAAGGCAAACAAATATACGCACGCCTTGTGTTATATTACATTCTGGTACATGATACTGATTCGATGACTTTATCTTAACTTAGGCTTAGCAATTATATCTAGGAATGAATCATCATAATCTTCTTAATCTTAGGTCCAAAGTATTCTCTTTTGTGGGTGGAGAAATGTACTACCCTTTTATATCCATTGTATTCATAATCCGAATAAAATTGATAATTAGATTTGATAAAAAAAGACGTATATGAATAAATCCAGATTATTGTGTATACCAAATAAAAAACCAAATTAAAATGACTAGTATTATTATTACTGATCAGTAAAATACATATCTGTAAAATCTGTAAAAAAAAAAAAAAGGAAAAATTTTTATGGTAAAAAATTTATTCATTTCAGTTATTTCGCAAGAAGAAAATAAGGGGTCGGTTGAATTTCAAGTATTCAGTTTTACCAATAAGATACGTAGACTTACTTCCCATTTGGAATTGCACAGAAAAGACTATTTATCTCAGCGAGGTCTACGGAAAATTCTGGGAAAACGCCAACGGCTATTGGCTTATTTGTCAAAGAAAAACAGAGTACGTTATAAAGAATTAATTAGTCAATTGGATATTCGGGAGCCAAAAACCTGTTAAGTTAATTTGAAGATTTATATTATACTATATTAGATTAGTTATTAGATTTTTAATTTTGATGAACTTCATTTCGTTTTCAGCAATTCATAGAATAATTAATCGGGAAAAAAAATATATGACTGTACCAACTACAAGAAAAGACCTCATGATAGTCAATATGGGTCCTCACCACCCATCAATGCATGGTGTTCTTCGACTCATCGTTACTCTAGATGGGGAAGATGTTATTGACTGTGAGCCCATATTGGGTTATTTACACAGAGGAATGGAAAAAATTGCAGAAAATAGAACAATTATACAATATCTTCCTTATGTAACACGGTGGGATTATTTAGCTACTATGTTTACAGAGGCAATAACGGTAAATGGACCAGAACAGTTGGGAAATATTCAAGTACCTAAAAGAGCGAGCTATATTCGAGTAATTATGCTAGAACTGAGTCGTATAGCTTCTCATTTGTTATGGCTTGGCCCTTTTATGGCAGATATCGGTGCGCAGACTCCCTTCTTCTATATTTTCCGAGAAAGAGAATTGATATATGATCTATTCGAAGCTGCTACAGGTATGCGAATGATGCATAATTATTTCCGTATCGGAGGAGTAGCTGCTGATCTACCTCATGGCTGGATAGATAAATGTTTGGATTTCTGTGATTATTTTTTAACGGGGGTTACTGAATATCAAAAGCTTATTACGCGCAATCCAATTTTTTTGGAACGAGTTGAGGGGGTGGGAATTATTGGCGGAGAAGAAGCAATAAATTGGGGTTTATCAGGACCAATGCTACGAGCTTCCGGAATTCAATGGGATCTTCGTAAAGTTGATCATTATGAATGTTATGACGAGTTTGATTGGGAAGTACAATGGCAAAAAGAAGGAGATTCATTAGCTCGTTATTTAGTCCGAATCAGTGAAATGACGGAATCCATAAAAATTATTCAACAAGCTCTGGAAGGAATTCCAGGGGGACCCTATGAAAATTTAGAGGTACGACGCTTTGATAGAACAAAGAATTCCGAATGGAATGATTTTTATTATCGATTTATTAGTAAAAAGCCTTCGCCTACTTTTGAATTGTCTAAACAAGAACTTTATGTGAGAGTGGAGGCGCCAAAGGGAGAATTGGGGATTTTTCTGATAGGAGATCAGAGCGTTTTTCCCTGGAGATGGAAAATTCGTCCACCAGGTTTTATCAATTTGCAAATTCTCCCTCAGCTAGTTAAAAGAATGAAATTGGCTGATATTATGACAATACTAGGTAGTATAGATATTATTATGGGAGAAGTTGATCGTTGAAATGATAATTGATACGACAAAAGTACAAGCTATCAATTCTTTTTCCAGATCAGAATCCTTAAAAGAGGTTTATGGGCTCATATGGTTACTTGTTCCTATTTTTACTCCCGTATCGGGAATCATAATAGGGATACTGGTAATTGTGTGGTTAGAAAGACAAATATCTGCGGGGGTACAACAACGTGTTGGGCCTGAATACGCAGGTCCTTTGGGAATTCTTCAAGCTCTAGCAGACGGTACTAAACTACTTTTCAAGGAGGACCTTCTCCCATCTAGAGGAGATATTAGTTTATTCAGTATTGGACCGTCTATAGCGGTCATATCTATTTTACTAAGTTATTCAGTAATTCCTTTTGGTTATCACCTTGTTTTAGCCGATCTCAGTATAGGGGTTTTTTTATGGATTGCCATTTCCAGTATTGCTCCTATTGGACTTCTTATGTCAGGATATGGATCGAATAATAAATATTCCTTTTTGGGTGGTCTACGAGCCGCCGCTCAATCGATTAGTTATGAAATACCATTAACTCCATGTGTGTTATCAATATCTCTACGTGCGATTCGTTAGGACATGAACTTCTTTTTACCTATTTTTTTCATCATTCGGGGCGATGAACTAAACCAGATAGTTATATGAGTGAAACAAAACAGCTTAGAAATTGGCAGTAAAAAGAATGAGTCTCATTCCCTAGGTACAAGAGTTAAGCGAGAACGTAAACATAAACAGTAGAAACGCTTTACCCCAAGATTGGTCGATTGGTCATCATAGTTTGAAGCGGGTACAAAAGATCAACTGTATGGGGTTTTTACTATTGTATGGATTACCATACCGGGGATCGAACAAAAATGAGTGGACGGTTAGGAATACCAAGGTACACAAAGGATTAGTAATGGAGATAATGTAGATTATATAAAGATGTATTTCTGCATAAAAATAAAAGGAATCCTGATGGGGCCTTAAGTTGGTAGAAATGACCAAGCAGTACTTCCCCATGATCCCGATCCAGAGTATGCTCTTACCCACTTATTAAACAAATTACTATCAGGAACGAAGTAATCCTTTAATTTATATTATTATTATAAGGAATGAGATCAATTCAGAAGCATTTTTTGGTTATTATGGCAGATGGAATTGCATTGGTCTAATTTGTGACTCTCCGATGTTTACTCTATCTACCCTACAAGTATATCGAGATAATATTGAACCGGTCGTTAGATTTATTTGTGGCCATGGAGGAGCCGTATGAGGTGAAAATCTCATGTACGGTTTTGCAATAGCGATGGGAATAGTGATGTTATCACCGACTATAATTATCTAACAGTTCAAGTACAGTTGATATAGTTGAGGCGCAGTCAAAATATGGTTTTTGGGGGTGGAATCTGTGGCGTCAACCTATAGGGTTTACGTTTTTTTTAATTTCTTCCTTAGCGGAATGCGAAAGATTGCCTTTTGATTTACCAGAAGCCGAGGAAGAATTAGTAGCAGGTTATCAAACCGAATATTCCGGTATAAAATTTGGTTTATTTTACGTTGCTTCCTATCTAAATCTACTAGTTTCTTCATTATTTGTAACAGTTCTTTATTTGGGTGGTTGGAATCTATCTATTCCGTACATATTAATTCCTGGGCTTTTTGGAATAAATGAAGTGGGCGGAGTCTTTGAAACGACAATTGGTATCTTTATTACATTAGCTAAAGCTTATTTGTTCCTGTTCATTCCTATCACAACAAGATGGACTTTACCTAGGATGAGAATGGATCAACTATTAAATTTTGGATGGAAATTTCTTTTACCTATTTCTTTAGGTAATCTATTATTGACAACTTCTTCCCAACTCTTTTCATTGTAAAGGCACAGGATATTCTAGATTCATAACTTCTCTCAAACAAGAGAAAGAAACATCAAATTATTTATAGATATTCAAGATATGTTCCCCATGGTAACTGGGTTCATGAATTATGGCCAACAAACGGTACGGGCTGCAAGGTATATCGGTCAAAGTTTTATGATTACCTTATCCCATGCGAATCGTTTACCTGTAACTATTCAATATCCTTATGAAAAATTGATCACATCAGAACGTTTACGCGGCCGAATCCACTTTGAATTTGATAAATGCATTGCTTGTGAAGTATGTGTTCGGGTATGCCCTATAGATCTACCCGTTGTTGATTGGAAATTGGAAACCCATATTCGAAAGAAACGATTGCTTAATTACAGTATTGATTTTGGAATCTGTATATTTTGCGGTAACTGCGTTGAGTATTGTCCAACAAATTGTTTATCAATGACTGAAGAGTATGAACTTTCTACTTATGATCGCCACGAGTTGAATTATAATCAAATTGCTTTGGGTCGGTTACCAATATCAGTAATTGGAGATTACACAATTCGAACAATTATGAATTCGACTCAAATAAAAAAAGCCACGGGTAACCCACTTGATTCAAAAACAATTACCAATTACTAAGATTAAGTTTTGATCTAAAGTAGTGAAGCTTCTTTCATTTTGCTTGGTCAATAACTAAAAATCCTAACTATGGAGTGATGAGAATAATGGTTTGTTTGCTTTAGATTTAAAACCTCTTCATATATATCTTTGGTGGTTTCGAAATATTATATTTATATAAAATAATATAATTATATTTTGAATAAATATATTAAAAAACAGAAAATATAAAATGAACCTTTCGGATAGAGAAACGGTATTCAATTAATTAAGTATATCTAGATCAACCGGAACCCCATTAGATTTAATTCAACTAGGAACGTATCAAAAAAAAGGGTAACTTCTTTTTTCCCGGTTTGGTCAATCAATAGGGTTATGAAGCATTTCGACTTAATTTATCGCTTTTTTACATAGAATGGATTTACCTGGACCAATACACGACTTTCTTTTAGTATTTTTGGGATTGGGTCTTATAGCGGGAGGTCTAGGAGTGGTATTACTTACCAATCCAATTTTTTCTGCCTTTTCATTGGGATTGGTTCTTGTTTGTACATCCTTATTCCATATTCCATCGAACTCCCATTTTGTAGCTGCCGCACAGCTCCTTATTTATGTGGGAGCAATAAATGTATTAATTGTATTTGCTGTGATGTTCATGAATGGTTCAGAATATTACAAAAATTTCCATCTTTGGGCCGTTGGAGATGGAGCCACTTCACTGGTTTGTGGAAGTATTTTTTTTTCACTAATTACTACTATCCCAGATACATCATGGTACGGGATTATTTGGACTACAAGATCAAACCAGATTATAGAACAGGACTTGATAAATAATGGTCAACAAATTGGGATTCATTTATCAACAGATTTTTTTCTTCCATTTGAACTTATTTCGATAATTCTTTTAGTTGCCTTGATAGGTGCAATTGCTATGGCTCGTCAGTACTAAATACTTAGAAATAATAAGTACTTGTCTTGCTATGTCTTATACCATAAATTCTATTTAATTTATTGTTCATGTATAAAAGAAAAATGCTCTTAGTTCAGTCTATTATGTATTACCAATACCTTCCTTTATTACGTACTTTTTATATTCTTAATCTTAATATAATATTATAATTATATTTTTTTTGGTCAATCGAATCAGTTGAATTGTTGTTCATATTGAAATGAATCAAGATTGGTGAGGAGTTGGTCAATGATGCTCGAACATGTACTTGTTTTGAGTGCCTATTTATTATCAATCGGTATCTATGGATTGATTACAAGTCGAAATATGGTTCGAGCGATTATGTGTCTTGAGCTTATACTGAATGCAGTTAATATGAATTTCGTAACATTTTCTGATTTTTTTGATAGTCGCCAATTAAAAGGAGACGTTTTCTCGATTTTTGTTATAGCAATTGCAGCCGCTGAAGCAGCTATTGGATTAGCTATTGTTTCATCAATTCATCGTAACAGAAAATCAACCCGCATCAATCAATCTAATTTGTTGAATAAATAGTACTAATAGTAAATCATCTAAATAAAATCCACAAATAAAAATTTGTATGTGCGACATAAGCATATGACGCTGTTTGCTAAAACGTAATAAATCAAAGTATCTTGGCCCTCTTTCATGAGCGGATCCAAAAGTAGGTTGATTCTGGTAAATCTAAATCATTGATTCGTCTGGTGTCTACAATATATAATTAATTTACTACTTTACTAGATCGAAAATTTATGAATTTAAAAAATTTAGAGATCCAATGTCACATTCAGTAAAGATTTATGATACATGTATAGGGTGTACTCAATGTGTACGAGCCTGCCCCACTGATGTATTAGAAATGATACCTTGGGACGGGTGTAAAGCTAAACAAATTGCTTCTGCTCCAAGAACAGAAGACTGTGTAGGTTGTAAAAGGTGTGAATCAGCTTGTCCAACGGATTTCTTGAGTGTCCGGGTTTATTTATGGCATGAGACAACTCGTAGCATGGGTCTAGCTTATTGATACGTTCCAGAAAATTCCACTTGAATCCATTTTTTTTATCTTTACCGACAAAAACCCGCGCTCAAAAATTATATATTTTTTTCGAGCGCGGGTTTTTCTGGTCAAAGTGTATCTTGCCTTTACCACGAATAATTTTCCTTGGTTAACAATAATTGTTGTTTTGCCGATATTTGCGGGTACTTTCGTTTTCTTTTTACCTCATAGAGGAAATAAGGTTATTAGGTGGTATACTATTTGTATATGTATATTAGAACTGCTTCTAACGACCTACGCATTCTATTATCATTTCCAATTGGACGATCCATTAATTCAATTAGAACAGGATTATAAATGGATAAATTATTTTTATTTTCACTGGAGACTAGGAATCGATGGGCTTTCCATAGGACCCATTTTACTCACGGGATTCATCACTACTTTAGCCACTTTAGCGGCTTGGCCAGTTACTCGAGATTCAAAATTGTTCTATTTCCTCATGTTAGCAATGTACAGCGGTCAAATAGGATCATTTTCTTCTCGGGATATTTTACTTTTTTTTATCATGTGGGAGTTAGAATTAATTCCTGTCTACCTACTTCTATCCATGTGGGGAGGGAAGAAACGTTTGTACTCTGCTACAAAATTTATTTTGTACACCGCGGGGGGTTCTATTTTTCTCTTAATGGGAGTTCTAGGTATGGGTTTATATGGTTCCAACGAGCCAACATTAAATTTTGAAACATCAGCCAATCAATCGTATCCTGCGGCATTAGAAATAATATTCTATTTTGGATTTCTTATTGCTTATGCTGTAAAATTACCGATTATACCCCTGCATACATGGTTACCAGATACCCATGGAGAAGCACATTACAGTACATGTATGCTTTTAGCCGGAATCTTATTAAAAATGGGAGCATATGGATTGGTTCGGATCAATATGGAATTATTACCCCATGCTCATTCTATATTTTCTCCCTGGTTGATGATAGTAGGCACAATTCAAATAATCTATGCAGCTTCAACATCTCCCGGTCAGCGCAATTTAAAAAAGAGAATTGCCTATTCCTCCGTATCTCATATGGGTTTCATAATTATAGGAATTGGTTCCATAACTGATACAGGACTCAACGGAGCCATTTTACAAATGATCTCTCATGGATTTATTGGTGCTGCACTTTTTTTCTTGGCAGGAACGAGTTACGATAGAATATGTCTTGTTTATCTCGAAGAAATGGGAGGAATAGCTATCCCAATTCCAAAAATATTTACAATGTTCAGCAGCTTCTCGATGGCTTCTCTTTCATTGCCTGGAATGAGTGGCTTTGTTGCAGAATTGGTAGTTTTTTTTGGACTCATTACGAGCCAAAAATTTATTTTAATGCCAAAAATACTAATTACTTTTGTAACGGCAATTGGAATGATATTAACTCCTATTTATTCATTATCTATGTTACGTCAGATGTTCTATGGATACAAGCAATTTTATGATCCAAATTTAAATTTTTTGGATTCTGGACCACGAGAACTGTTTGTTTCAATCTGTATCTTTATACCCGTAATAGGTCTTGGCATTTATCCGGATTTCGTTCTATCACTATCAATTGACAAGGTAGAGGCTATTATATCTAATTACTTTTATAGATAGTTTTCATCACTAAGACATATAAAAAGATAAAAATATATAATTTTTTTTAGCTCGTTGTACAATGAAACCTAAACTTAATAAGTATTCTTTTTCCTTCTTTACTTCTTAAAATTGAAAAAAAAAAAAAAAATGATTAATGAATTGTAATTCGATACTTTTGTAGTTTTTTAGAACCATTTGAACCACTACTTGATTCAAATGGTTCTAAAAAACTCATACAAACTTTTGTTAGATATGCTATTACTATGTAAAAATGTAATATTTAATGTATTCGTAAAGTCTTTTATTCAATTAGATGTTAATGCGAATGAACCATAACTATGTAGCCCTATTCCTAATAGATTTACTCCAAAATAGCATATCCAAATTATAAAAAATCCCATAGAGGACACAATTGCAGAATTGGAGCCTTGCAAATTTTCAGTTGTTCTAGTATGTAAATAAATTGCGAATATGGTCCAAGTAATAAATGCCCAAGTTTCCTTTGGGTCCCAATTCCAATAGGATCCCCATGCCTCATTAGCCCATACTGCTCCCGAAAGAATACCTATGGTTAAAAATATAAACCCGAGACTAATGACACGAGAACTCCAACAATCCAATTGTTGAATTAATTGGTACCTGTGATAGTTTCTAAACGAGATAAAACAATTGTTTCGTAAAACATTGCTTATTTCATTCACGTATTGCAGTTCGCCAAAGTAAAAAGGCCCCATAGTTAAATGATTGTTTTTATATTTACCAAAGATTTCTATATTTTTTCGAAATGTAATAACTAGAAGAGCCACTGATAATAACGATCCACACAGAAGAGCTGCATAGCTTAATACCATCATACTTACGTGCATCATTAACCACTGTGATTGTAGAGCAGGTACTAATATTGTGGATTGATGCATTTTACTTAAAAGACCCGAAGTAGCAAATCCTTGGGTAAAAATAGCACTTGGCGCAGTTATGGCATTTAAATTATTTTTGTGGTTTCTAAAATAGGGAACCATATGAATAATGGAGAAACTCCATGAAAGGAACATTAATGATTCATATAAATTACTTAAGGGTAAATGTCCTGAATAAATCCAACGAATAACTAATAATCCTGTTATACATAAAAAAGTAGCCACCATTCCTTTTTCCGACGAATCATACAGCCCTATGATTTCGTAGACTAATAAGTTCATCAAATAAATGGTAATTAGAATTGAAACAATCGACAAAGAAATGTGAGTTAATATATGTTCTAAAGTAAAAAGTATCATAAAAAATCCTAAAAAAAAGGATGTCCTCCAACAATGGAATATAAACCCGAAATTTTATTCTATACATTATAAGAGTTATTCTAGTATTTCTTTTACTTGTTTTTTTTTTTTAGATGCCGCCACTCGGACTCGAACCGAGATGCTCTAGCACTGCTTCCTAAGAGCAGCGTGTCTACCGATTTCACCATAGCGGCTTGCTCGAAATCATAATAGCCCATCCACCTTCAATCGTCGATATTGAGGGAGGAGATTCAATGCAATATCTTGAGGAACATTAATAAATATAACTCAAATTCCTATTTGAACGTTCAGTAATCCTTACCTTAATTGTAGTGGGGGGGCGGTGTTTGTTTTAACAATGCAATGTCCTTTCGTAAGGGTTAAGCTCTTCTGGAATTGAATTGACGAGTTGTAACTAGACAATTCCGTTCTAAACACATGCCTAGAACTTAAAATTTTTTTATACCCCATTCTTATTTTTTTATTATTTATTCATTTTATCATTTATTTTATGAATTCGAAATTGAAAAAAAAAAGCTTATTATGAAAAGCGAATCGATGGGGAAAATAAGAATCCCCATCTCACAAATAAAACACACAAATAAAGAAGGATTAAACTTTGTTTTGTGCCCCGTTTTTTAGTCCCTTTCTAGTAGACAGACAAATTCTTATCCCACAAACGGCAATGGACAATTACATCTCATTTTTATAAGTTATAAGTTCCAAATATTCATTAATGGTACTGATTAATCTTATAAATTATATTATTTAATTGATTGGTTCATATCAATTCATATTATTCCAAGACTTTATTGCTTGTTTGTCGCACAAAAAAACTTTTTGAATTCCCGGTAAAAAGAGATTTTGCTAAAGAAAAAGCTTTTATCGCCGCCCAATACGCTTTATTTTTCCAAAAATTTTTACGAATACGCTTTTTGGACATAGAAGTACGTTTCTTCGGAACCGCCATTAAAAAATGAAGAGGTTACTCATTGTTATAGTTAAATGTGGAAGACATTTATTGTTCAATTCAATATATATATCTATATCATTTTTTTCTTATATACCGACAAGTATATATTAAATTATATCTGATATCTTCATTCGGATATATATCCACGGGATCCAAGGCTATATAAATCTAATTGCTTGCCGTTGCTAAGAAAAAAAAAATATATATAAGGGGGGGTTAATATTTCCAGTTTTGCGCGAACTGAAGTGACGGGAAACAAATCGACGGATATTGATATTAGAGAATTTATCATCCACAACGAGCCAGTTCACAACCAATGCTTTGGTATACTTTTTTCTTGTTCTATGGATCTAAATTTTTGTAATGTTGAAAATATAATATTATGTATCTTCATAAATATCTTAGTTTATAATTAACTTAAGTAAAGTAGTAACTTTTCAACATTGACTTAATCTTCTCGTTTGACCAATTGTAACTTCTTTTTTTTTTAAGAAATTGAAAAATTAAGTCCTTTCATAGTCTTGATTATAGTTCTTTTTGCTCCTTTCGAAATATATAAGAGCTGGTGAATTGGAAACAATTAAGCAAAAAAAAAGTTTTATTTTATTATGATTATGGAACATACATATCAATATGCATGGATCATACCCTTCGTCCCCCTTCCAGTTCCTATAGCAATAGGGGTGGGGCTTCTCTTTGTTCCGACGGGAACAAAAAATATTCGTCGTATATGGGCTTTTCCTAGCGTTTTATTACTAAGTATCATTATGCTTTTTTCATCCGATCTGTCTATTCAGCAAATAAGTGGCAGTCCTATCTACCAATATGTATGGTCTTGGACCATCAATAACGATTTTTCCTTAGATTTCGGCAACTTGGTAGATCCACTTACTTCCATTATGTTAATATTAATTACAACTGTTGGAATTATGGTTCTTATTTATAGTGACAATTATATGTCTCATGATCAAGGTTATTTGAGATTTTTTGCTTATATGAGTTTTTCTAATGCTTCCATGTTGGGATTAGTTACTAGTTCAAATTTGATACAAATTTATATTTTTTGGGAATTGGTTGGAATGTGTTCGTATCTATTAATAGGTTTTTGGTTCACACGACCAATTGCAGCAAGTGCTTGTCAAAAAGCCTTTATAACTAATCGTGTAGGGGATTTTGGTTTATTTTTAGGAATCTTAGGTCTTTATTGGCTAATGGGTAGTTTTGAATTTCGGGATTTGTTCGAAATAGCCAATAATTTGATTGATAATAATGGGGTCAGCTCTTTATTTCTTACTTTGTGTGCTTCCCTATTATTTGTTGGTGCAGTTGCTAAATCCGCACAATTCCCTCTTCACGTATGGTTACCTGATGCCATGGAAGGTCCTACGCCTATTTCGGCTCTTATACATGCAGCTACTATGGTAGCTGCGGGAATTTTTCTTGTAGCTCGACTTATTCCTCTTTTTACAGCCATACCTTACATAATGAATATAATTTCTTTTGTAGGTATAATAACAATACTATTAGGAGCTACTTTGGCTCTTGCTCAAAGAGACATTAAAAAAAGTTTAGCCTATTCTACAATGTCGCAATTAGGTTATATTATGTTAGCTTTAGGTATGGGATCTT